GTATTCTTCGTAATGATTATAATTTCCACGAATTTGAACAGAAAAAAGATACATTTAATAAAAAATCAATATCAAAAGAAATTAGCCATTTCATGCCTTTAATGAGTCCATTTTCTGGGGAATCAACATTCAATCTGAAAGGTATTTCTTTACTTCCAGAAGATCAAGAAACATTTTTAAAACTCTTAGTTGATGCAATCATAGGACTAAAAAAAAATAAGAAATTAATAAAAAACTGGATACAAAAAATAAATAAAAAAGTTCCATGTTGGTCATACACATTAATTGATTATTTCGAACAGCAAGAAAGACAAAATGACGACGATGGACCTACAAATTATCAAATTCGCTCAAGGAAAGCTAAACGTGTAGTTATTTTTACTGATAATGAAGAGAATAGTGCTATTAATAATAGAGATACGAATAAATATAAATCTGATCAAACAGAAGAAGTTGCTTTGATCCGTTATTCACAACAATCTGATTTTCGTCGAGACATAATAAAAGGTTCGATGCGTGTTCAAAGACGTAAAATAGTTATTTGGGAATTTTTTCAAGCAAATATACATTCACCGCTTTTTTTAGACAGAGTCGATAAATCGTCATTTTTTTCTCTTAAAATTCCAAAAGGAATTAAAGAAATTTTTCCAAATTATATAGAAAAAAATGACGAATTTAAAATTTCTGATTATATTGAAGAAGAACAAAAGGAAGAAGATAAAATAAAAGAATATAAAAGAAAAGAAGAAAAAATAAAGGAAAAAGTACGAATAGAAATAGCGGAAGCTTGGGATATCATTCCACTTGCACAAGTAATAAGAGGTTTGGTGTTAGTAACTCAGTCATTTCTTAGAAAATATGTTCTATTACCTGTATTTATAATTGCAAAAAATATGGGTCGGATATTATTACTCCAACTTCCTGAGTGGTCTGAGGATTTCAAAGAGTGGAATCAAGAAATGCATGTTAAATGTACCTATAATGGTGTTCAGTTATCAGAAACGGAATTTCCTAAAAACTGGTTAAAAGATGGTATTCAGATAAAGATACTATTTCCTTTCTGTCTAAAACCTTGGCACACGAAAAAACCCGAACAAAATCAAAAAAATAATTTTTGTTTTTTAACAATTTGGGGAATGGAAACGGAACTTCCTTTCGGTTCCTACCGAAAAAGACCTTCTTTTTTTAAACCTATTTTTAAAGAGCTTGACAAAAAAATTAGAAAATTGACAAAAAAATGTTTTCGCGTTTTAAAAATTGTTATTGTCAAAGAATAAAAAAAAAATTTTCTAAAAGTTTCAAATGAAATAAAAAATTTTTTTATTAAAAGCTTTCTATTTTTTACAAAAATAATAAAAACACAAATTTTAACAGTAAGCCAAACTGGGGTATTTGAATTGAGAGAAGAATCTAGTGAAATAAAAAAAGAAAAAGAGAATAATCATATCGTTTGTGAATCATCCATTCAAACCCGATTCATGAATCCGACAAATTTTTCAGATTCAGTAGACGACCAAAAAATGAAAGATCTGGCTAATCGACCAAGCACAATACAAAATAAAATAGAAAAAACTGAAAAAGAAAAAAAAAAAAGATTCCAAACTCTAAAATTAATTATTAAACCTAAGAAAACACGTTATGGTACTAAAAAATTACAATCAATCCAAAATTTTGGTCAGATATTAAAAAAAAGAAATAATAGATTAATTCGTAAATTAAATTATTTTAAAAAATTTTTTAGGGAAAGTCTATTTGTAGATATATTTTTATATATTTTGAATATTCCCCGAATTAATATGCAACTTTTTCTCGAATCAACAAAAACAAAGCATTTTAGTGAAAAACCCCTTTACAATTACAATAATAAAAAAAATCAAGAAAGGATTGCGAAAACAAAAACAAATAAAAAAACAATTCAATTTATAAAAGGACTGCTTTATTTTAGTAGTCATATTAATAAGAATTCAACAATTCTTTTGGATTTTTCTTTTTTGTCACAAGCCTATGTATTTTATAAATTATCAAAAGTCAACTTATATTTATATAAGTTAAGGTCTGTACTTCAATATCGTGAAAGTTCTTTATTTCTAAAAAATGAAATTAAAAATTATTTTGTAACACAAGAAATAACTCTTTCTAAGTTAAAAATTAAAAAACCTCCCAATTTGGGACTGAATCGCGAGAAAACCCGGTTAAAATTAAAAAAAAAATTTCAATATGATTTATCTCAGATAAAATGGTCTCAATTAGGACCAGAAAAATGGAACAATCGAGTCACTGAATATTGTGAGCTTGAAATGATAAATTTACACAAAAACAAAAATCATTCATATAAAAAAAACCTATTACTTAGTTATAAAAATACAAAGAATTCTGAAAACCCTTTCTATTTATTTGTCGATCAAAAAGATAAACTAAAAAAAAACGATAGATATGATATTTTATCATATAAATTTTTTTTTTATGAAGATAAGAAGGATTCATATAGTTATGGAGAACCATTACAAGTAAATAAAAACCAAGAATTTTGTTATACTTGTAATTACCGCATAGTTAAAGACAAATTAATTCAGATGTGGTGGAGTATCCCTATCACTAATTATTTAGAAATAACGGATATAGAGAAAAATACAGATAGAAAATTTTTGGATTGGAAAATTCTCGGTTTTGATCTTAGATCAAAAATCGACATTGAGGCTTGGATCAATATTAGTCGTAATACTGAAAATACTCTGACGGAACCGAAAATTGAGAAAATTTTTGATAAAAGTGAAAAAAAAGATCTTTTTTATCGGACAATTTATCAAGAAATCAAACAATCCCATAAAAAAAAAAAAGTTTTTGATTGGATGGGAATGAATGAAGAAATACTAAGCCGTCCTATATCGAATCTCGGATTTTGGTTCTTCCTAGACTTTTTATTACTTTATAATGCATATAAACTAAAACCTTGGGTTATACCAATTAATTTACTTTTTTCAAATTGTAATGGAAATGAGAATTTGAGCGAAAAGAAAAACATCAATAGAACAAAAAAAGAAAATCCTTTTACAACATCTCTAATATCAAATGAAAAAAAATATCTTGAATTAGAGAATAGGAATCAAAACGAAAAAGAACTCATAAGTCAAAGAAATCCCGAATCCGATGTTCAAAAAAATTCAGAATTTCTTATCTCAAACCACCAAAAAGATATTCAAGAAAATGATATAGGATCAGATATAAAAAATCGTAGAAAAAAAAACCAAGACAGGAATAGTCCAGAAACAGAACTCTATTTATTCGTTAAAAGGTATTTCCTTTTTCAATTGAGATGGGCTAATTCTTTGAATCAAAAATTGTTGATTATTTTTAAAATCTACTCTCTCCTGCTTAGATTGAAAAATCCAAAAGAAATTACAATATCCTCGATTGAAAGCAGAGAAATTAGTCTGAATATACTGTTGATTCAGCAAGATTTAACTCTTACCCAATTGATAAAAAGGGGAATATTTATTATTGAACCGATTCGTCTATCTCTACGGGGCAACGCACAATTTAGTCTGTATCAAACCATAGTTATTTCATTAATTCCTAAGAGTAAACACCAAACTAATCAAAACATAAACATCGACAGTATTGATAAGAAAAATTCGGATGAATGGATTCCAAGATATCAAATGGTGAAAAAAAAGGGAGACAAAACCGATTTTGATTTACTTGTTCCGGAAAAGATTTTATCGCCTAGGCGTCGTCGAGAATTGAGAAGTCTAATTTGTTTGAATGCAAATAATAATGGTATGTATAGAAATACCTTATCACACAACAAGAATCAGATAAAAAACTGTCGTCAACTTTGTGATGAAACCAAGGATCTTGAGCACGAAAACAATCCAGTTATAAAATTTAAAGTCTTTAGTTGGCCAACTTATCGATTAGAAGATTTAACCTGTATGAATCGTTATTGGTTTGATAGTAATAACGGTAGCCGTCTTAATATAGTAAGACTAGATATGTATCCACGAGTAAAAATGAATTTATGATAAATTTTTATTATATATTCACTATTATCTTCTAGATAAATAGAAGTACACGCGTCTTGGCTGCAATTATGATATCTGATACTTATTTGATGATGTATCAATTTTTTAATAAAAAAAAGTAACTGTCTATACCAGGTTCAAAGATTATTATTACTGATCGATAAAATATCCTATTTGAGAAAAAAAAGTAAAAAAGGTTAATAATTTATGAACAAAAATTCATTTATATCCGTGATTTCGCATGAAAAAAAACAAGAAAAAAGGGGATCTGTTGAATTTCAAGTTTTCTGTTTTACCAACAAGATACGAAGACTTACTTCACATTTGAAATTGCATAAAAAAGATTATTCATCTCAGAGAGGTCTACGAAAAATTCTAGGAAAACGTCAACGACTACTGGTTTATTTATCAAATAAAAATAGAGTACGTTATAAAGAATTAATTAGTCAATTGAATATTCGAGAGCTAAAAACACGTTAATTTTAAGAATTTTTTTGAATTTTGATGAACTTTTTTAAATTCATGCAAAAATGACTTAATGAAAGAATGAATCGGGACAAAACCTATGACTCTACCAACTCCAAAGAAAGACCTCATGATCGTGAGTATGGGCCCTCACCACCCATCAATGCATGGCGTTCTCCGACTTATTGTTACTTTAGACGGTGAGGATGTTATTGACTGTGAACCAATATTGGGTTATTTACACCGAGGGATGGAGAAAATTGCCGAAAACCGAACAATTATACAATATCTGCCTTATGTAACACGGTGGGATTATTTAGCGACTATGTTCACAGAAGCAATAACTGTAAATGGCCCCGAACAATTGGGAAATATTCAAGTACCTAAAAGGGCTAGCTATATAAGAGTTATTATGTTGGAGTTAAGTCGTATAGCTTCTCATTTGTTATGGCTCGGCCCTTTTATGGCCGATATTGGGGCGCAGACCCCCTTTTTCTATATTTTCAGAGAAAGAGAATTAGTATATGATTTATTTGAAGCTGCCACCGGTATGAGAATGATGCATAATTTTTTTCGTATTGGAGGAGTAGCTGCTGATCTACCTTATGGGTGGATAGATAAATGTTTAGATTTTTGTGATTATTTTTTAATCGGACTTGCTGAATACCAGCAACTGATTACGCGAAATCCTATTTTTTTAGAACGAGTTGAAGGGGTAGGCATTATTGGCGAAGAAGAAGCAATAAACTGGGGCTTATCAGGACCAATGTTACGATCGTCCGGAATAGAATGGGATCTTCGTAAAGTTGATCATTATGAGTGTTATGATGAATTTGATTGGGAAGTCCAATGGCAAAAAGAAGGAGATTCATTAGCTCGTTATTTAGTACGAATAGGTGAAATGGCAGAATCCATAAAAATTATACAACAAGCTCTAGAAGGAATTCCAGGGGGTCCCTATGAGAATTTAGAAATTCGACGCTTTGATAAGATAAAATATGCTGAATGGAATGATTTTGAATATCGATTCATTAGTAAAAAGCCGTCTCCTACTTTTGAATTGTCGAAGCAAGAACTTTATGTAAGAGTCGAATCCCCCAAAGGGGAGTTGGGGGTTTTTTTGATAGGCGATCAGAGTGTTTTTCCTTGGAGATGGAAAATTCGCCCGCCTGGTTTTATCAATTTGCAAATTCTTCCTCAGTTAGTTAAAAAAATGAAATTGGCTGATATTATGACAATCTTAGGTAGCATAGATATCATTATGGGAGAAGTTGATCGTTGAAATGATAATTGATACAACAAAAATAAAAAATATCAACTCTTTTTACAGATTGGAATCTTTAAAAGAAATTTCTGGGACTATATGGATACTTTTCCCTATTGTGATTCTCGTATTGGGAATCACAATAGGGGTACTAGTAATTGTATGGTTAGAAAGAGAAATATCCGCGGGTATACAACAACGTATTGGACCTGAATATGCTGGTCCGTTGGGAATTCTTCAAGCTTTAGCAGACGGAACAAAACTGCTTTTTAAAGAAAACCTTCTTCCATCTAGGGGGGATACACGTTTATTTAGTATCGGACCTTCTATAGCTGTCATATCCATTTTACTAAGTTATTCAGTAATTCCTTTTGGTTATCACCTTGTTCTAGCCGATCTCAGTATTGGGGTTTTTCTATGGATCGCTATTTCAAGTATTGCTCCAATTGGACTTCTTATGTCAGGATATGGATCAAATAATAAATATTCCTTTTTAGGTGGTCTACGGGCTGCTGCTCAATCAATTAGTTATGAAATACCATTAACTCTATGTGTGTTATCAATATCTCTACGTGTGATTCGTTAAGGCATAAGTTTTCGGTTATAAGAAAAGTTTGAATTTCTAAGAAACATATTAAGTGGATATCTTCATTTTTTTATTTTTTTATTCACGAATAAGTTTTAAAAATGAAACCGGATAGTTAGATGAGTGAAAAAAAACAGCTTATAAATTCGCAGTAAAAAAAATCTCATTTCCTCTGTACAAGGATTAAGCACAAATAAAAATAAGCAGGCACAACTGTTTACCCCCAAATTTTAAATTAATTAGTAATTATAACTTGAAGCGGGTTGAAAATAAAAATTTTATGGAGTTTTTACTAGATATATAAAATATATATAAAATTAAAAATATATAACATATATAAAAAACCATATTACGATATAGATTGAATAAAAAGAGTGGATAATTAGGAACACCAAAGTACGCAAAGGATTCGTAATAGAAATTTTGAAAGTTCTCCGAAGTTTATATAAACGAAATACTAATTGAGGCTTAAAATTGGTAGAAATTATCAAGTAGTACTCCCAGAAATTCCGATCCAGAGTATGCTCCTATCCACCCAGTCAGTAAATAACTATCAGGAACGAAGTAATCCTTTAACTTTTTTTAAGCCTAAAAAAAAGAAATAAAAATAAGATGAACAAAAAAAAATGATTTTTTTAGATATACATGTTCATGGAAATGGCATTTTTGACATGGCATAAGTCATAAATGAATGTTTAAATCTTTAAAAAAAGAAAAATAAGGTAAAGTTTTTCTTTTTAGTCGTCAAAGGAGTCCTTTATTCAAATATTAAGTTATTACTCAACAAAAATGGAGTCAGTTAAAGGATAAGATACATTCTGAAGCATTTTAGCGTCTAGCAGACAGAATTCCATTGGTTTAATTCCGGATTTTTCGGTTTATTTTTATTTTATCTATTCTACAAGAATATCAGTAAATAATATCGAATCAATCCTTAGATTTATTTATGGCTCCCGAGGAGCCGTATGAGGTGAAAATCTCATGTACGGTTCTATAATAGCGATGACAAGAGTGATCTTATCATCGACTATGATTATCTAACAGTTCAAGTACAGTTGATATAGTTGAGGCGCAGGCAAAATATGGTATTTGGGGGTGGAATTTGTGGCGGCAACCTATAGGATTTATTGTTTTTATAATTTCTTCTCTAGCAGAATGCGAAAGATTGCCTTTTGATTTACCAGAAGCAGAAGAGGAATTAGTAGCAGGTTATCAAACCGAATATTCCGGTATTAAATTTGGTTTATTTTATGTTGCTTCATATCTAAATCTACTAATATCATCATTATTTGTAACAGTTCTTTACTTGGGTGGTTGGGATTTTTCTATTCCAGATATATTTATTCCCGAGTTTTTTGAAATAACTAAAGCGGACGGAGTTTTTGGAACAACATTTGATATTTTCATTACATTAGCGAAAACATTTTTGTTCTTGTTCATTCCTATCGCAACAAGATGGACTTTACCTAGACTGAGAATGGACCAATTATTAAATCTTGGATGGAAATTTCTTTTACCTATTTCTTTAGGTAATTTATTATTAACAACTTCTTCCCAACTCCTTTCATTATAAAAAAAAGATAATATTTACTATTCACTCTACTTTTCATTTGTCTCCAACAAGAGAAAGAAACAAAATCTTATTTTTTAGTTTGATATTTAATATATGTTCCCTATGGTAACTGGGTTCATCAATTATGGTCAACAAATAGTACGTGCGGCAAGGTACATTGGTCAAGGTTTTATTATTACCCTATCTCATGCTAACCGTTTACCTGTAACTATTCAATATCCTTATGAAAAATTGATCACCTCGGAGAGGTTTCGTGGTCGAATACACTTTGAATTTGATAAATGTATTGCTTGTGAAGTGTGTGTTCGCGTATGTCCAATAGATTTACCCGTTGTTGATTGGAAATTAGAAACTACTATTCGAAAAAAACGATTGCTTAATTATAGCATTGATTTTGGAATCTGTATATTTTGTGGTAATTGTGTTGAGTATTGTCCAACAAATTGTTTATCAATGACTGAAGAATATGAGCTTTCTATTTATGATCGTCATGAATTAAATTATAATCAAATTGCTCTGGGTCGTTTACCAATATCAATAACGGATGATTACACAATTCGAACTATTTTGAATTCACCTCAAACAAAAGAAAAATCTCATGATTAAAAAACACTTCCTAATTATTTATTATTAAATGACTAAATTCTTAATGTTCCTTTATTTACTTTTTAAATCAGTTTTAAAATAAGAAATTCAATTTTAATTCACTATTTAGATTTTATATTGACTTAAAATTCAAAAGGTTTCTTTTTTTCTTGGTCAATAATTTTAAATCCCAACTATTCGATATTAGTGAACCTACAAATTGTTAGTGAAAATCTGGTTACTGTAATGATTTTAAATAGTTTTGAGTTCGAGCTACTTTACTTTACATAAAAGTAGAAAAAAAAAAGAATGCACTGGGTCCAAAAAATTGACTCATATAAAGCTGTACACATTAGAATTTAACAATTAGGAATGCACAAATATTTTTTCCTGTTCAATTCAATAAGATCACGAAACATTCTTATTTTTTATCTCTTATTTTATATATAATGGATTTATCTGGACCAATACACGATTTTCTTTTAGTTTTTCTCGGAACAGGTCTTATATTAGGAGGTCTAGGAGTAGTATTATTTAACAATCCAATTTTTTGTGCCTTTTCGTTGGGATTGGTTCTTGTTTGTGTATCTTTATTTTATATTCTAGCAAATTCGCAGTTTGTAGCTTCTGCACAACTTCTTATTTATGTGGGAGCTATTAATGTTTTAATAATATTTGCTGTAATGTTCATGAATGGGGCAGAATATGACACAAATTTACGTCTGTGGACTGTTGGGGATACCGTCACTTCGTTGATTTGTACAAGTCTTTTGGTTTCATTAATTCTTATTACTCTAAATACGTCATGGTATGGTATTATTTGGACTACAAAATCAAACCAGATTCTAGAACAAGATTTGATAACTACTAGTCAACAAATCGGAATTCATTTATCAACAGATTTTTTTCTTCCCTTTGAGCTCATTTCACTAATTCTTTTAGTTGCTTTAATAGGCGCAATTACTGTAGCGCGTCAATAATTCATTTTGAAAACCAGCAATAACAAAAAATTCTATTTTCTCATATCCATTTAGATTAAATTATATTTGGATTGTTTTAGAAACTTTTAGTTGGATTGCTTATTTCTTATTACTAACATTTTTTTGCTTTTTATTTTTTATATTTGATTTGAACTTATCGTATTCTAGTCAATCAAATGTGTTTAATTGTTGTTCATATTGAAATAAATACCAATTTATATTGGTAAGGAGTTGGTCAATGATGCTCGAACATGTACTTGTTTTGAGTGCTTATTTATTTTCTATCGGAATCTATGGATTAATCACGAGCCGAAATTTAGTTCGGGCTCTTATGTGTCTTGAACTTATATTGAATGCTGTTAATCTAAATTTTGTAACATTTTCGGATTTTTTTGATAGCCGCCAATTAAAGGGAAATATTTTCTCAATTTTTGTTATAGCTATTGCAGCCGCTGAAGCAGCTATTGGACTTGCTATTGTTTCATCAATTTATCGTAACAGAAAATCAACTCGTATCAATCAATCAAATTTATTGAATAAATAGTCTTTCTTTTTTATTCTATATATTAATATTATTCTTATTCTAAATAGAATTATTTATTATAGTCTAATATTATAATATTAGAATATTCTATTATAACTATATTTTTTATTATATTATTATAACTATATAAATTGTAATTTGAATCTCAATTTAGATTACTAGGTATCGCACTTTAAGATAAAACATACTTTTATTTTATAATGTCAGAAATCCAAGTATTTTAGACCCCTTTTCGATTTATTTTTTAGTTTTTAGTAAGTCACCAATCCAAGCCAGAAGTATTTTGATTCAAAAAATTCTGGTAAACCATCGATTCGTCTAGTATTTTAATATGTACTTGATTTACTTTATTATAAAAAAAATTATAACTAGATCGAAAATTTATGAAATTCAAAAAATTAAAGATCCTATGTCACATTCAGTAAAGATTTATGATACATGTATAGGATGTACTCAATGTGTTCGAGCTTGTCCCACGGATGTCTTAGAAATGATACCTTGGGATGGATGTAAGGCTAAACAAATAGCTTCTGCCCCAAGAACGGAGGACTGTGTTGGTTGTAAGAGATGTGAATCCGCTTGTCCAACAGATTTTTTAAGCGTTCGGGTTTATTTATGGCATGAAACAACCCGGAGCATGGGTCTAGCTTATTGATACGTTCCAGAAAATTCCATTTCAATCCATTTATGCAATTTGGATTTTTTACTGATAAAAACCCGCACCCGAAAAAAAAAGCCTTTTCGGGTGCGGGTTTTTTTGGCTCAAGTGTATCTTGTCTTTATCACGAATTATTTTCCCTGGTTAACAACAATTGTCGTTTTTCCCATATTGGCAGGTTCGTTAATTTTCCTTTTTCCTCATAGAGGAAATAAGATAATCAGATGGTATACTATAGGAATAGCTACGTCAGAGCTACTTCTAACGACCTATGTTTTTTTTTATCATTTCCAACCGGACGACCCATTACTCCAACTGATAGAAGATTATAAATGGATTAACTTTTTTGATTTCCACTGGAAATTAGGACTAGATGGACTTTCGATAGGACCCATTTTATTGACAGGATTCATCACTACTTTAGCTATTTTAGCAGCTTTTCCAGTTACTCGGGATTCCCGATTATTTCACTTTCTGATGTTAGCAATGTACAGTGGGCAAATCGGATTATTTTTGTCTCAAGACCTTTTACTTTTTTTCATAATGTGGGAATTAGAATTAATTCCTGTTTACCTACTTTTATCTGTGTGGGGAGGAAAGAAACGTCTATACTCTGCTACTAAATTTATTTTGTATACGGCGGGAGGTTCCATTTTTATATTAATGGGAGTTCTGGGTGTTGGTTTATATGGTTCTACCGAACCCACTTTAAATTTGGAAAGATTAGTTAATGAATCGTATCCCCTGGCATTAGAAATAATATTATATATTGGATTTTTTATTGCTTTTGCTATCAAATTACCCATTATACCTTTACATACATGGTTACCAGATACCCATGGGGAAGCCCATTATAGTACTTGTATGCTTCTAGCGGGAATCTTATTAAAAATGGGAGCGTATGGATTGGTTCGGATCAATATGGAATTATTACCCCATGCTCATTCGATATTTTCTCCTTGGTTGATAATAATCGGCACAATGCAAATAATCTATGCAGCTTTAACATCTCCCGGCCAACGGAATTTAAAAAAAAGAATAGCCTATTCTTCTGTATCTCACATGGGTTTTATAATTATAGGAATTAGTTCTATAACTGAGACGGGACTTAATGGAGCCATTTTACAAATAATCTCTCATGGATTTATTGGTGCTGCACTTTTTTTCTTAGCTGGAACTAGTTACGATAGAATACGTCTTGTTTATCTCGACGAAATGGGCGGAATAGCTATTCCAATGCCAAAAATATTTACACTATTCAGTAGTTTTTCCATGGCATCCCTTGCGTTACCGGGCATGAGTGGTTTCATTGCAGAATTAATAGTGTTTTTTGGAATAATTACGAGCCAAAAATTACTTTTAATGCCAAAAATACTAATTACTTTTGGAATGGCAATTGGAATGATATTAACTCCTATTTATTCATTATCTATGTCACGCAAAATGTATTATGGATATAAGTTATTTAATATTACAAACTCTTATCTTTTTGATTCTGGGCCACGAGAATTTTTTGTTTCGACTTCTCTTTTTCTACCAGTAATTGGTGTTGGCGTTTACCCAGATTTCGTTCTTTCATTATCCGCTGAGAAGGTGGAAGTTATTCTATCAAAATTTTTTTCTATATTAGTTTCTTTTCATTAAATTCAAAAGGAGTCTTCTTTATATTAACGACTGAATCGGAATTCTAATCGGGCATGTTTGACGTTTGTGAGAACCATTTAAATGGTTCTCACTTGTTTTTAAATTTATAAGAAACACCTTATCCTATGCTTGTATTCGTAGGGTCCTCTCTTCAACTTAATTAGGTGTTAATGTGAACGAACCATAACTATGTAGCCCTATTCCTAAGAGATTGACTCCAAAATAGCATATCCAAATTATAAGAAAACCTATAAAAGCTACAATTGCAGAATTTTCCCCCTGCCAACTCTTATTTGTTCTAATGTGTAAATAAATTGCAAATACAGCCCAAGTAAGAAATGCCCAAGTTTCCTTAGGATCCCAATTCCAATATGAGCCCCATGCCTCGTTGGCCCATACTGCCCCTGAAAGAATACCTATGGTTAAAAAGATAAATCCTAAACTAATAACACGATAACTCCAATGATCCAGTTGTTCAATCAATTGAGACCTGTAATAATTTTTAACAGAAAGGGTTGAAACGCTTTCTAAAATATTGCTTTTTTCGTTCATGTGTTGAATCTCACTGAAGATAAATGACTCATTTAATAAAAGTTTTCTTTTATCAAAAATCGTTATTATATTTTTTTGAAATATAATGATTAGAAGTGCTACCGATAATAATGATCCGCACAAAAGAGCTGCATAACCCAGTACCATCAGACTTACGTGCATCATTAACCAATGGGATTGAAGAGCGGGTACTAATATTGAAGATTGATGCATTTCTGTTAAAAGGCCTGAAGTAGCAAACCCTTGAGTAAAAATAGCACTTGGCGCCATTATTGCACTTAAATTTTTTTTTTTTTTTTTTAAATATGGAATCATATGAATAATGTAAAAACTACAGGAAAGGAATATTAATGATTCATATAGATCACTTAATGGAAAATGTTTCCAATAAATCCAACGAGTAATTAATAATCCCGTTATAGAAAAAAAAGTAACTATCATGCCCTTTTCGATTGATTCTACTGAATTATATAGTCGTAATTTTTCATTGACGAATAAAGTTATTAAATGGAGTGTAATTACAACGGAAACCGTTGAAAAAGAAATATGAGTCAAAATATGTTCTAAAGTCGAAAATAGCATATATATTATATATATATAAAAAAAAAAAAAAAAAGAAATCTCTAAATTCTCAAATGAAAATATGAAAGAAAATACATTTACTTTTTCATTATTATTATTCAATATAGGCTATTATAGCCTATAGAACAGAACTCTTGAATTCTTTTGATAATTTGTAAGATGCCATGCCGCTACTCGGACTCGAACCGAGATGCTACTGCACTGCTTCCTAAGAGCAGCGTGTCTACCAATTTCACCATAGCGGCTTGTTTAAAATCATAATAGCCTTTATTTATTCAATCGTCGAGATTAATTATTATATTTTGTCTTTTATTTTCGTAAACATTAAAATTTTTTTTAAGTCAATTTTAGAGTACTACTTTGATTTGTCAATTGATTTTCGTGTAGTTTATGTTTGGAACTTTTGTAAATGGAGTATTCTGTCTCTCACTCCGGGGTAAACCGTAATGCCGTTTTTTCTCGTTTTTGTTTGATATTTGATAAATGTATTTTTTATTTAATTACTAAACTAGTAAATAAAAAATTAATATGAATACTGAAAAAGAAACTTTTGTAGATCAAAATTTGAGTACGGGATCAAACCTTTTTTCTTAAATGGATATTTTTATATCAAAAAATTTTTAAATAAAAATAATAAAAAGGATTTTTTATTTGTCTATAGGTTCATTTATGTTTCAACAAACCTATTTAATATTGATTAATATTGAACTCAATATGTCATATAAGAAAACTTTTTCGTTTTCTATTGACAATTTTCTAAAAAAAATTCGAACATAAGATTTTCAACTAAAAAATACTTTGAACATTTTGTTTTGATAAAACAAAAAGATTGATGGGGAAAAAATCCCCATCTTAAAAATGACAAAATAGATTAAAAAAATGCTGATGATGCTATTTTTTTTTTTTTATCTGGTCAATTCCGATTATTAAAAGTTTTTGTACTTATTTTATTTTTAGTACAAAAAAACTTTTTGAATTCCCGGTCGAAAGAGATTTTACTAACGAAAAACCTTTTAACGCCGACCAATACCCTTTATTTTTCCACATATTTTTACGAATACGCTTTTTGGAAATAGAAGTACGTTTTTTTGGAACTGCCATTTAAAATTGATTTATTCTTTGTTGTTATAGTTGGATGTGAAAGACATCTATTGTTCAAACAAATCTTTGTTTCTTATTCATTATCTATGTATTTCTATTCTAGACGCGATTCTCTTGATTCTTCATTAATTGTTTAAAATAAAAATAAAAAAACATTATAAATTTCATATTAAATTTTTAAAAACAATTTGAATCTTAATTCAAAAACTTGACTTTGGTTTTTTTAAAACATCTCGATATTTTTTTTATTTAGAATGTAAAACAATCCAAAATTTTGGAGTAATTTGAGTAAAATAGGTTACTAATTCTGACCCAATTTGAAACTAAACTAATTTTTTTATATCATTCTTAAATTTTTTAAAACTTGACTAAGTAAATCTTATGATTAAAGGTCGTTTTTATCCGGTATTCTATTCTATATACTGATTAGAAATGATTAAAATGTAAAGAAAAGTTGAATTTTTTGATCTTCTTTCTCAATTTAATATATTCAAATTTAATGAATAATTTCTAAATATTTGTGTAAACTAACTCATTTTTTATTTGACCAATGAGAACTTCTTGATTTGAATATTAAAAAAAAGTCAATTCGAAATAAATTTTTATATTATGGAACATATATATCAATATGCATGGATCATCCCCTTCATTCCACTTCCAGTTCCTTTATTAATAGGAGTGGGCCTTCTCCTTTTTCCGGCAGTGACAAAAAATCTTCGGCGTATGTGGGCTTTTTCTAGTATTTCCTTGTTAACTATAGCTATGATTTTTTCGATGACACTCTCGATTCAACAAATAAATAGTAATTCTATTTATCAATATGTCTGGTCTTGGACTATTAATAATGATTTTTCTTTTGAATTCGGCTACTTGATCGATCCACTTACTTCTATTATGTCAGTTCTAATAACTACTGTTGCAATTTTGGTTCTTATTTATAGCGATAATTATATGTATCATGATGGGGGATATTTAAGATTTTTTGCTTATATGAGTTTTTTTAATACTTCTATGTTAGGATTAGTTACTAGTTCAAATTTGATACAAATTTATATTTTTTGGGAATTAGTTGGAATGTGTTCGTATCTATTAATAGGTTTTTGGTTCACACGACCCATTGCCGCCAATGCTTGTCAAAAAGCATTTGTGACTAATCGTGTAGGGGATTTTGGCTTATTATTAGGAATTTTGGGTCTTTATTGGGTAACCGGCAGTTTCGATTTTCGTGATTTGTTTCAAATATTTACTAACTTAATTAAAAATAATGAGGTCAATCTTTTATTTTGTATTTTATGTACTTTATTCTTATTTGCTGGTGCAGTTGCAAAATCCGCCCAATTTCCTCTTCATGTATGGTTACCCGATGCTATGGAGGGGCCTACTCCTATTTCAGCTCTCATACATGCTGCGACCATGGTCGCAGCGGGGATTTTTCTAGCTGCTCGACTTTTTCCTCTTTTCATAGTTATACCTTATATACTGTATGGAATCGCTTTTATAGGTATAATAACTTTATTTTTAGGAGCTACTTTAGCTCTTGCTCAAAAAGACATTAAAAGAAGTTTAGCTTATTCTACAATGTCGCAATTGGGTTATATGATGTTAGCTCTAGGTATGGGTTCTTATCGAGCTGCTTTATTTCATTTGATTACTCATGCTTATTCAAAAGCATTATTGTTTTTAGGATCCGGGTCTCTTATTCATTCAATGGAAACGCTTGTTGGATATTCTCCAGATAAAAGTCAGAATATGGTTCTTATGGGGGGATTAACAAAACATCTTCCAATTACAAAAACTGCTTTTTTAATAGGTACGCTTTCTCTTTGTGGGATTCCACCTTTGGCTTGCTTTTGGTCCAAAGATGAAATTCTTAATGATAGTTGGTTATATTCGCCAATTTTAGCACTAATAGCTTATTTCACAGCCGGATTAACTGCATTTTATATGTTTCGAATCTATTTGCTTACGTTTGACGGACAGTTGAACCTTTATTGTAAAAATTATAGTGGACAAAAAAGCAGTTCCCTCTATTCAATATCTTTATGGGGTAAAGAAGGATTGAAAACTATTAATAATAATAAAAATTTATCTTTATTTACCTTATTAAAAATGAATAGCACTAGAGAAGGGGCTTCGATTTTTAGGAAAAACCCATATATAATTTCTCAAAATTTTTTTAAAATGATGCGATCTTTTATTACTATTACTGAGACTTATACTGATTTTTATAAAAAAAAAAATTCTTCATATCCTCCTGAATCGGATAATACTATATTATTTCCTCTTATTGTATTGATTCTATTTACTTTATTCAGTGGATTAATAGGAATTCCATTTAATCAAGAAGGAATAGAGTTGGATATATTAACTAAATGGTTAACTCCACCCATAAACCCTTTCCATTCAACTTCCACTAATTTTATTGATTGGTTTGAATTTTTAATAAATGCAACTTTGTCAGTTAGTATAGCTTATTTGGGAATATTTATCGCCTTCTTTTTATATAAACCCATTTATTCACCATTAAAAAATTATTCCTTAATAAATTCATTTGATAAAATAAGTCCGAAGAGAATTTTGGGGGACAAAATTAAAAATATTTTATATAATTGGTCTTCTAACCGCGGTTATATCGATACTTTTTATGAAACAAATTTTATCAAGGGTATAACAGGTTTAACTGAGTTAGTTTCGATTATTGATAGACAAATAATTGATGGAATTCCAAATGGTTTGGGTATTACAAGTTTTTTTGTAGCAGAAAGTTTCAAGTATATAGGAGGTGGCCGCATTTCCTCATATCTTTTTTTTATTTATTTTTTGTATCCAGTTTTTTATTAATTTCTTATTTTTTTTTAGTCCTATGATTGCATCAACTAAGAGTTTTAAAAATGTTTCTTGATCTTCTGGAAGTAAAGAAATACCTTTCAGATTGAATGTTGAT